TATTATGTATAATTCAAATAGAAATATGAATCTTTATATTATAGATATTATCTATTCTTATTATCTATTCTATATCTATCTTCCTGAACTTTTCGTTTTACTAAGAATCCCGGTTGGATCGGATTCGAACGAATCTTTCGGTAATTAATAAATGAATAAATCCCTTCTTTAAAAAAAGAAGAAATAAAGACTACAAAAATCGATTATCATACATATACATATTTCTACATAAACTATATGAATAAGGCTATTTATTAAATTCTTCAGTTAGTCGGTTATTCGATATACTTAGTATAAAAGTATAAGAATATTAAATAAGATTAGAATATACGAACGAATTCGAATTTTTAGAATATTATTTATAATTATAATATAAGATGTCCCTATTTTCTAACAACGTAACAATTAATGTAACAATAATATGACAATTCTAAATTTACCCTCTATTTTTGTCCCCTTAGTGGGCCTAGTAATTCCAGCATTTGCAATGGCTTCTTTATTTCTTCATGTACAAAAAAACAAGATTGTTTAAATTCGCCGGGACAAAATATCATTCATTGTTTTAATAAGTAACTTGTATTATAACACAAATACGAATAATATAAGTTAAAATTAGTGAAATAGGGTAGAATATGTGACTTCCCACGAACATAAATGAACGAACGCTAACGAATTCTAGCTATTTTCAACTCAACTAGATACGAAGTTATGAAATGGGGGGTGAGGTCATATGGTTATATGTAAATATCTAGAATAAGATGAGATGCCATTTTTGTGAAGGTTCATATAATAAAAGTGCTAGTTGATGAGCGTTACTTCGTAAACAAAACAAAAATAGGAAAGTCAAATTGGGATTATTCTATCAATTCCAATAAAATGCAACTCAATCTAGTATGAATTGGCGATCAGACCGTATATGGATAGAACTTATAACAGGCTCCCGAAAAATAATTAATTTATACTGGGCCTTTATCCTTTTTTTAGGTTCGTTAGGATTATTAGTGGTTGGAATTTGTAGTTATCTAGATAGTAATTTTAGATCTTTATTTCCATATCAACAAATCCTTTTTTTTCCACAAGGAATCGTGGTGTCCTTCTATGGGATAGCAGGTCTCTTTATTAGTTCCTATTTGTGGTGCATAATTTCGTGGAATATAGGTAGTGGTTATGATAGATTCGATAGAAAAGAAGGAACAGTTTGTATTTTTCGTTGGGGATTTCCCGGAAAAAATCGTCGTATCTTTCTCCGATTCCTTATGGAGGATATTCAGGCCATACGAATCGAAGTTAAAGAAGGTATTTATACTCGTATTGTCTTTTTCCTTTATATGGAAATCAGGGGACAGGGGTCTATTCCATTAATTCATATTGATGAGAATTTGACTCCACGAGAAATTGAACAAAAAGTCGCGGAATTGGCCTCTTTCTTGCGTGTACCAATTGAAATGAAATGAAGAATTGTTATTTTTTTTTTATTATTTCGTCTTCATTTGTTGAGAGGAACTTTGATTCTATTTCTGTATTCTTTATAGATTAAAAGCCTAACAAAAACCAAATACTTTGTACGTAATAGAATCAAAATATTCGAGCGTGTAGAGTTGTGAGGTGGATTCCTTAACAATTCATGAAATGAAAAAATGAAAAAAAATAAAGTCTTTATTCGCATTCTATCTCTGATATCTTTAGTATTTTTAATATTTTTTACCTGGTGGAGCTCTCTCTCATTTAAAAAAAGTATGGAATCATGGTCTATTAATTGGTGGAATAAGAGACAATCTGAAACCCTGTTGAATGATATTCCAAAAAATGGTATTCTAGAAAAATTCATAGAATTAGAGAGACTACTCCTGTTGGACGAAATGATAAATGAATCTTCAGAAACACATATACAAAAGCTTCATATAGGAATCCACAAAGAAACGGTTCAATTAATCAAGATGTATAACCAAGACCATATGAATACGATTTTGAACTTCTCAATAAACATAATGTCTTTCATTATTCTAAGTGTTTATTCTATTCTGGGTAATGACGAGCTTGTTATTCTTAACTCTCGGGTTCAGGAATTCTTATATAATTTAAACGATACAATAAAAGCTTTTTCCATTCTTTTAGTAACTGATTTATGTATCGGATTCCATTCGCCCCACGGTTGGGAACTAATGATTGACTCTATCTACAACGATTTTGGATTTGATCATAACGATCAAATTATATCTGTTCTTTCTTCCACTTTTCCAGTTATTATAGATACAATTTTGAAATATGGTATCTTCCATTATTTAAATCGTATATCCCCGGCACTTGTATTGATTTATCACTCAATGGCTGAATGAAAAATGATTTAAGTTTGTCCATAAATAAAGCATTCCAAATCCTGTCTTTCTAAGAGATTATTCCTATATTCCAATAATCATTTTCCAGTCAATAGCAGAAGCAGAATCATAGATAGGGAATTATTCAAGTGACCTACCTACTTTATTGTATAAATTGTCGTTAT